TTTGCGAAAAGAAAAAAAAAAGAGATCGTTGGAACAATCCATATTCGTGATGCAACTGTTGTTACATTAGATCCCCCCAAGAGTTCTTTCCTTATGGAACTACAATACAAAACAAAGATGGGATTCTTTAATATGGAAGGAAAGAATATAGAACCTAAAAGGGTAATAGAAGTTGCTCTTCTTTGAATCGAGTTGGCCCGAAATCAAATTCAAATAAAGAAAGAAAATAAAAATCAAATGAAAATATTCAATAATTTGAAAAAGTCAAGGTTTTCTTTTTTTTTTTTAGTGTCCGTCTATAATGACTTATGAATCAAGAACTTTCAATTGGAACTAAACGAATTCTTTAAATTCGTTTTTCTTACCGTTGTATCTGGATTGAGACTTAGGTAAATGTTTTCTTCATATATGTAGATGTAGTAAAAGAACATATCTAATTTAGCTCTTTCATGCCTATTCTAACTAGTTATTTTGGTTTTTTACTGGCTGCTTCAACTATAACCCCAGCTCTATTTATTGGTTTGAACAAGATACGACTTATTTGAAATGAATGAAATGAAATAAACAATTTACAAAAATCAAAATCAAAGCCTTTCAGAATATTTCATTTCAGGTATTCTATGGTTCCTTCCCGCGTCAATTGCCAATTCCTGGTCATTGAGATTCACGTATAATTCAGATTAATATTTAGGGATAGATCTTACCTCTCTTTTTCTTCCCTAAAACAAATCGAAATGATTGAAGTTTTTCTATTTGGAATCGTCTTAGGTCTAATTCCTATTACTTTAACAGGATTATTTGTAACTGCATATTTACAATACAGGCGCGGTGATCAGTTGGACCTTTGATTGAGTAACATCTCTTTTTTTGATTGACCTCCTCCTTGTAGGAGGTCAAATTTGAGTTGCAATTCTACTTTGTTTTGTTAAGTTATTTCATTGTAATTTGACATAACATAAACGGAATCACGCTCTGTAGGATTTGAACCTACGACATCGGGTTTTGGAGACCCGCGTTCTACCGAACTGAACTAAGAGCGCTTTCTTATATCCTATAACAGTAGATACGATTGTAAAGAAGTAAAGAAAAGGATTTTGTTACCCCCTCGGGGGTCTTGTGTACATATAGTATGTACAAAGGAAAGATTATGTCCAAATTTTCCCGATCTTACTCAATGAATCCCTCGTAACTGTCCATAGGAGAAAGAATAGGTAGGGATGACAGGATTTGAACCCGTGACATTTTGTACCCAAAACAAACGCGCTACCAAGCTGCGCTACATCCCTTTTAAAAATTGTTGTACAGTGTCATTGTATAAAATCCATGTCTTGTTTTCCACATCCTTCTTTTTTGCTCTACCTATTACCTATATAGATAGGTAGAGAGTGTTCTTGTCATTCTTTTTTTTAGGGGGCGGCAAAATTTCATCTGCTGGGTCATTGTACATACGCATTTTGGTTAGGAATTCCTAATTCTAATTTCATTTCGAGCAAAAACAAATGATCTTGAACTAAAAGATCGGGTTATCTATGATTTATGTATTAGAATATCGAACTAGGACTATATATGTATTACAATATACAATACAAATAAAGAATTAAAAGAAATAAGAAAAAATAATATAAAATAAAAGAAGAAGGAGGATTTTCAATGCGAGATATAAAAACATATCTCTCAACGGCACCTGTGCTAACCACTCTATGGTTTGGGTCTTTAGCAGGTCTATTGATAGAAATTAATCGTTTATTTCCAGATGCCTTGTCATTCCCCTTTTTTTAATCCTGATTGAATTCTTGTATTGATCTGTGAAGAAATGAAGAAGATTTGAGATACAATTCTACGTAACATGGCTCCAATTTCGCTCCCTTTTTCTTTCCTATCCTAAAAAAAGAAGAAAGAGAAAGAAAAAGTGTATCGAACCTCAGTTAAAATACAGTGAATCTACGATAGAATTTGGGGGATAAAGAAATGGAAATGTGGATCCAGTCTAGGGGCGGTTCCCCGAGATTCTAACATAGAAAGAAGAAAATCCTGAGATTAGGATAGGAATAATCCATAGTTAGAAAAAATTGTATTAATGAATTATTACGATATTCTTAATATTCTTCTATTAATGAATATGACTCTCTTTCTTTATAGTTATAGTAATTCATAGTAATTAGATTTTAGATTCTAGTACTTCGAAGTCATTCGAATTCTAATAATTTGAAAAAGAAAATATTTACAAATTCCATTTCTAGTTAGTAACTTTTATTAATATAGATATAGAATATAGATTCTTTTTTTATTTTCTTTTTATTTGGTTCGGATCAAAAAGAAAATGAGGAGAGTTCTAAAGTGAAGTTGGTCCAAAATGAAAAGGAGGTTCATGGCCAAGGGTAAAGATATCAGAATTATAGTGATTTTGGAATGTACCTGTTGTGTTCGAAAGGGTGTCAATAAAGAATCGCCGGGCATTTCTAGATATATTACTCAAAAGAATCGACACAATACACCCAATCGATTAGAATTTAGAAAATTTTGTCGCTATTGTCAAAAGTATACGATTCATGGGGAAATAAAGAAATAGATGGAACAGAGTGCGTGTGTGATTTTTCCAAGTAGCGGGAAGAGTAAGAACTTTACATCTTAACATATATAATACTAATACAAACCAAATCCTATTTTGGTCGAATCTTAAATGAATAAGAAAAAAATAGAATTCTATTTTCTAGATTATTTTAGATATAAGGAATAAACAAACAAGGAATAAGCAAACCATGGATAAATCCAAACAACCTTTTCGTAAATCCAAGCGATCTTTTCGTAGGCGTTTACCCCCAATTGGATCGGGGGATCGAATCGATTATAGAAACATGAGTTTAATTAGTCGATTTATTAGTGAACAAGGAAAGATCTTATCTAGACGGACGAATAGGTTGACCTTGAAACAACAACGATTAATTACTATTGCTATAAAACAAGCTCGTATTTTATCTTCGTTACCTTTTCGTAATAATGAGAAACAATTGGAGAGAGTGGAGTCGATCCCTAGAACTACTGGTCCTAGAACCAAAAATAAATAGATATACTCCTCAAAACTCCAATCGGAACTCAAGCTCATATTAATGTTTTGCTCGAAAAAAACTAGAATCCAGATTTGATTCTTGTATTCTAAAAAAGGAAAAATGGGGAAGAAATCTTTTTTTCTTGAAAGATGTTCGTTTATTCCTACTACTCAAATCTTAATTTCTTTTTATTCTATCTTCCCGGAGTCCATTCTCCGGGAAATCCTGTTTCAATCATTCTTGTTTCCTGTATAATAGAATCTATTAAGATTCTTTTATTCCTTGATTTGATTTGTATTTTCTTTTTTATTGATGATTTTCTTTGAAATAATATCAAAACAATTCTTATTTGATAGGGCTATTTGCGCAAGTATTTTACGATTCAGAAGCAATTGTCTCTTGTACAGATTGTGGATGAATAGGCTATAACTATAGAATAGCCTATCCTCACGAGTTACCGCATTTATCCGAGTGATCCACAAACGACGAAAATCTCTCTTTTTCCTGCTCCTATCTCGATGAGAGGAAACCAAAGCTCTCATTCTTTGTTGAGTAGTCGTTCGAGTAAGTCTTGAATGAGCCCCTATAAAGGTTGATGCAAATAAACGAATCTTTTTTCGACGTCTCCGAGCTGTATATCCTCGTTTAACTCTGGTCATTGAATCAAATGAAACTTTCTTGAATAACTAATTGATTTCTCTTCTTTCAGTCATCCTTTTCCTCCGGTCGATTAATAACAAAACGGATTCTTCCGATATATAAAATATAAATTCCAATGGCTTTTGCGACTATGACCTTCCCGACCACGATTCTTTCTTTCTTCAAGGTATCTCGCCTGGAAATAAGAAATTCGACTGCTACTAAATAAAAAAGAATAGTGGGTTCCCTCGTTTCTATGGCAACTTCTGAAACGGTGAGGTCCTCTCTATACACCGGAGCCTCTTCTTTCATTTCATCGAATTTTCTTGTGAACTTGTATAGTTCACACTCTTTGGCTCTACCCATCCATTTTTCAATTAGAATTCTTTTTTCAATTCTAATTAGAAAGTAATAGTCCTTTTCACAAAAAAGCTATCCATACAGTGACGGCATTTAATTATGAAAGTTGGCTAGGTAGCTGACCCTGTTAGTCCGTTTTTTCAAGAATAGGAGCATAACCTTTTTCCTCCGCTTAATGGATAACTATTTGTTACCAATGGAGAATTCCTTCTCATCTCAAACGGAGTGATTGGATTTGCACCAATAGAAACCATAAATTCATAACATAATTAGGTATATGATAGATCTTCATTTTTAGATAATAGTCAATTAAATGGCCGTCTTCCACTCTATCTATCCTAATTCATTGGTAGTGGTCGTTGATTTTTCATTTCTTCAAACTCATGATCTGAACTAAACGAGTCGCACCTACACCCTAGTACATGTTCCTCGACGCTGAGGACATCCTCGAAGAGCGGGAGATTTCGTGACATTTCTTATTGGCTGTCTTGCGTTTCTAATAAGTTGTTTAATGGTTGGCATGGCGTGTCTATAGAATCTCATTCTAGATAGAATAGAGCGGGTTGGCTTAGATCGATCTTAACCTGATGGTTGATGATTATGAATGATTTCTATTCACACGGAAAATTCGAATTTCTCAATGGATTTCGTATATTTATACGGAATTCCCAGTATTTTAATTTTCGACCGCTACAAGATCAACGATGCCATGAGCTTGGGCTTCTGTTGCTGACATAAAAACATCCCTTTCCATATCTTCGGATATAACCCATAAAGGGTTGCCCGTTCTTTGTACATAAACTTTTGTGAGAGTTTCGCGAAGCTTCAATAGTTCTTCTGCTTCCAGGATAAATTCCCCTGCTTGTGCCTCGTAAAAAGAACTAGCAGGTTGGTGAATCATAACCCTGATGATATTTATATAACATCATGAACGGTTCTTCTATCTATATATCGCACGATTGGGTTAAAGTAAGGGGGAATCAAAATAACAATAAAAAATAGAATTAAACAACCGTACGGGCATCTTTTGTACATTGCATACGGCTCTGCAATGGAATTGATTTTTTCGATAGAAGAAATTCTATCGAAAAGAATAAATAGAACCCATCCGATCCAAATCGTTAAATGATCCATTTACCACCCTTCCTTTCGTAGTAGTAAAAAAGATACTATGATGGTTCTGTTGCTTTATATATTTATCTCGTTTGTGGTTTAGCAATCCCAAAGTTTCTTTTTGATACGATCCAAGAAGGAGAAAATGATTTTTTCCATTTTTTTTTTGACTCTTTCTCTCATAACATAAAAATAAGAAAGAGACTTCTGGTGTGGAAGAATAATGGTTTGTGACGCTGAAATTGACTCTTGCTTGTGCTTGACACATAAAATCAAATTGGGAATAACCTTTCTTTCATACTACTATCTCGATACAAAATCTCATGTTAGAAAAAAACAATAATGGTTTGTTCATATCGAACTCGAAGTGCCATGCTATTATTACTTATTCTTTATTTGATTCATATTCGATACAGCGAAGGCATAGTATTCTTTTTTTTTCTCAAATAAAAAAACTCATTGGCGCCAAGCGTGAGGGAATGCTAGACGTTTGGTAATTTCTCCTCCGACCAGAATGAAAGATCCCATTGAAGCGGCTAATCCCATACATACTGTATGTACATCCGGTGACACAAATTGCATAGTATCATAAATGGCTATTCCTGGTATTACCCATCCGCCTGGAGAATTTATAAACAAATAAAGATCCCTAGTATCATCTTCTATGCTGAGATATACCATGAGACCGACAAGTTGATTCGAGATCTCGCTATCAACCTCTTGGCCTAAAAAAAGTAATCTTTCTCGATGAAGTCGGTTGATTAGGGCAAAATTGTATCCCTGAGGAACCGTACGTGCACCTTTGGATGCATACGGTTCAAAATAATTGCGAAAAAAAGATCAATGTGTCGATTCCAGTCCTATTTCTTTTTTTTTTTTTTAACATGAGTTTTGCCCTCCTTCCCTATGTATAAAATCAAAAAGAATTTTATGAACTTATTGAACTAACTTCTCATTGATGTATTGTTTCATCGAAATTCAAATAACGATGTAATTTTCTTGTTCCTGAATGGGCCCTTTCAATTCTTTTAGGTTCTTGTTCTACTCCGGGGGAAGATTTGCCCGAATTCCATTTGCACATATAGGTCAAATGATTCCAGTACCACTTCTTTTTTTTTTTCAATTCGTTTCATACCTTTCCCCAAAATATTCGATGTATTCATCATACTACTCCATTGGTAGGCAGTTTGAGATTATCCCTATAGTAAGATAGTAAGTCTAAGAATAGACTATGATACAAGTGTTAATCATGTAATCATCATATATTCTACATAATAGATTATATTAGAAGATTCTATTATAGTTCTATTATAGTAAGTTATATTATATTCTATTGAATTACTAATGAATTTCATAATTTCTTAATAATTCAATGAGATTTCTATTTTATTTTTATATTCTTTATTTAATATTTCTTATTTATATTACTACATTTACACTCCCATTCTATTACTTTCATTTCCAATTTGGTATTCTCTGAACGGAGCCTGGATACTACATTTACACTCCCATTCTATTACTTTCATTTCCAATTTGGTATTCTCTGAACGGAGCCTGGATACTTTATTTTCTCAGTCCAAGTAAACCATCAATTATTTTAATTGATAATATTGATCCCCAATAGGAATTATTGTGCTTCACGCTCCGAATTATTGATGGTTCAATCAATACAATATTGAATATATATATTTATATATATATTTATTGGATTGGGCGAAACAGAGAATACTCGATCGGGGGAGATAACGGGGAAATACCATATGACCAATATGTCTGACAAGTCGCACTATACGTCAACCCAAGCTGCATCTTCCTCTCCAGGACTCCGAAAAGGTACTTTTGGAACACCAATGGGCATTAAGATAATGAAAAAAATGAAGTACTATACTTTACTTTAATATGGAAACGTAACAATGGTTTTATTGTCTTCATCATTTTTTCTCTTTCTTATTTTATATCTTCTTTTTATATCTTATATATAGAATATATTAGATTAGATTAGAATATAGAAATATTCTAATACTACTAATACTAATCTTATATTCTATATATTATCTAAAATAGAACTGAATATTATTATTCTTATTCTATTATTATATAGATAGAATTATAGTATTATAGATTCTAATTTAGAATATGAGTTAGAATATTAGTATATAGATATAGATATAGACTGGAAGGTTCATAGAGTAAGACAGAATGAATAAAGAGAAATTGTAACGAACGGGATCGATCGGATCAGCCGATTGTTCGAATGATTTCGAATTCTAAAAGAGTATCTATGCATTCTTTTTCCCTCAAAATCCTCCCATTGCGTATTGGTACTTATCGGGTATAGAATAAGATCTGTTTCTCTTTGTTCTTAGAAATATAAAGAAAGAGAATTGTTCCCTTCTCTTTCTATTCTATTCATTAGAAATATAAAGAAAGAGAATTGTTCCCTTCTCTTTCTATTCTATTTCATTAAAAAGAAAAGAAGGGAATACAAATAAATATTAATCCTTTCCTATACAAAATCTACCGAACAGGTGAAATACATGGTCTAGTCTTTTCCAATGCGATAAAGTCACATAATGTCTATTTCTTTTTCAGAAAGGGGTATTTACATGGGTTTGCCTTGGTATCGTGTTCATACTGTTGTATTGAATGATCCCGGTCGATTACTTTCTGTCCATATAATGCATACAGCTCTAGTTTCTGGTTGGGCCGGCTCGATGGCTCTATATGAATTAGCGGTTTTTGATCCCTCTGACCCTGTTCTTGATCCAATGTGGAGACAAGGCATGTTCGTTATACCCTTCATGACTCGTTTAGGAATAACCAATTCGTGGGGGGGTTGGAGTATCTCGGGAGGAACTATAACGAATCCGGGCATTTGGAGTTATGAAGGCGTGGCAGGGGCACATATTTTGTTCTCTGGCTTGTGCTTCTTGGCAGCTATCTGGCATTGGGTGTATTGGGACCTAGAAATATTCTGTGATGAACGTACGGGAAAACCTTCTTTGGATTTGCCCAAGATCTTTGGAATTCATTTATTTCTTTCAGGAGTCGCTTGTTTTGGCTTTGGTGCATTTCATGTAACAGGCTTATATGGTCCTGGAATATGGGTGTCTGATCCTTATGGACTAACTGGAAAAGTACAATCTGTAAATCCAGCGTGGGGTGCGGAAGGTTTTGATCCTTTTGTTCCGGGGGGAATAGCTTCTCATCATATTGCAGCAGGTACATTGGGCATATTAGCAGGTCTATTCCATCTTAGTGTCCGTCCGCCTCAACGTCTATACAAAGGATTACGCATGGGTAATATTGAAACTGTGCTTTCCAGTAGTATTGCTGCTGTTTTTTTTGCAGCTTTCGTTGTTGCTGGAACTATGTGGTATGGTTCAGCAACTACCCCAATCGAATTATTTGGCCCCACTCGTTATCAGTGGGATCAGGGGTACTTCCAGCAAGAAATATATCGAAGAGTTGGGGCCGGACTAGCCGAAAATCTGAGCTTATCGGAAGCTTGGTCTAAAATTCCCGAAAAATTAGCTTTTTACGATTACATTGGTAATAATCCAGCGAAAGGGGGATTATTCAGAGCAGGCTCAATGGATAACGGGGATGGAATAGCTGTTGGGTGGTTAGGGCACCCCATATTTAGAGATAAAGAAGGGCGCGAACTCTTTGTACGTCGTATGCCTACCTTTTTTGAAACATTTCCGGTAGTTTTGGTAGATGGAGACGGAATTGTGAGGGCCGATGTTCCTTTTAGAAGGGCAGAATCCAAGTATAGTGTTGAACAAGTAGGGGTAACTGTTGAATTCTATGGTGGCGAACTCAATGGAGTCATTTATAGTGATCCTGCTACTGTGAAAAAATATGCTAGACGCGCCCAATTAGGTGAAATTTTTGAATTAGACCGGGCTACTTTGAAATCCGATGGTGTTTTTCGTAGCAGTCCAAGGGGTTGGTTCACTTTTGGGCATGCTACGTTTGCTTTGCTCTTCTTTTTCGGACACATTTGGCACGGCGCCAGAACCTTGTTCAGAGATGTTTTTGCCGGTATTGATCCAGATTTGGATGCTCAAGTGGAATTTGGAACATTCCAAAAACTTGGAGATCCAACTACAAGGAGACAAGTAGTCTGATACAAAATTCCTTTGCCATCTTTTGCCTCTCTCTTTTTTTTGATTTGATTCTAGTATTTCTAGTATTTAGAGTATTGAAATTTCTATTTCTATTAGATTTCTATATAGTATTTAGCTATTTAGTATTTCAAATTTGTTCATTTCTATAATGAAGCTAGAATTTCGATTTTAGATATTAATTGAATCTATTATCTATTTCATATATTCTTATTCTATTTCTATCTATTTATACATAAAAATAAGAAGAATATAGAAAGATTAGAAATAGAATAAGAATAATACAATATAAATATAGAATAGAATAGTAATAAGATATGACTATATCTATATATAGTATATATACATACTATATAGATAAGATATGACTATATCTATATATAGTATATATACATACTATATAGATAGTAATAGTTAGTAATAGGAAATTGTTAGTAAATTGTAAATATCAATTTAGAATTGATTTAGTAAATGATCCAAAATGAATAGGTGTGGAAGCTATAATTGTAAACCACGATCGAATCTATGGAAGCATTGGTTTATACATTCCTCTTAGTTTCGACTTTAGGAATAATTTTTTTCGCTATCTTTTTTCGAGAACCACCTAAAGTTCCAACTAAAAAATGAAATGATTTTTCATTATTTCCATTGAAGTAATGAGCCCCCCAATATGAATATGGGGGGCTCATTACTTCAACTAGTCCCCATGTTCTTCGAAGGGATCTCTTAATTTTTGAGAGGGTTGCCCAAAAGCGGTATATAAGGCATACCCAGTAAAGCTTACAAGTAAACCGGATATGGAGATGGCGACTAGGGTTGCTGTTTCCATTTTTTCGAGAATTTCAAGATCACAAAGGATCACGATAATGTCGTTTATTTACAACTACAACGGAATGGTATACAAAGTCAACAGATTTCAACCCATGATGAAAGAGGATTTATGGCTACAAAAACCGTTGAGAGTAGTTCTAGATCTGGGCCAAGACGAACTGGCGTAGGGAGTTTATTGAAACCATTGAATTCGGAATATGGAAAAGTAGCTCCAGGGTGGGGGACTACACCACTTATGGGAGTTGCAATGGCTCTATTTGCAATATTTCTATCTATTATTTTAGAAATTTATAATTCATCTGTTTTACTGGATGGAATTTCAATTAATTAGTTCATAAAAACTAGGAAGTCCTAGTTTTTCAATCAAAAAAGATTTTTTTACTTATACTTACTTAATGCTTAAAATACTTAATACTTCAACTTAAGATTACCTAAGACTTGGATTTATAGACCATTCTGGTAGTTCGATCGTGAAATTTATTTGTTTCGATATTTCATTTCCGGAATATGAGCGTGTGACTTGTTATAATCGATCCTATTGATAATACAGAGAACGGACCTGTCATCTCTATCAAGATGATTCTACCTCGTCAGATATTTATTCTAGTCTCTGGAGCACGGACTATATAGAATAGATCAAGAAAAGAAATATTTGAACTATGATTCATACCTATTATTCAGACCTCGCAACCGGATTAAAAAAAAATGGAAATAGGTCTTTTATAAATCAAACAATTTTTTTCTTCATACTTCTTTTGACCGAAAGAAACCTCTTTCTCTAGATTTTTTTGAGTTATTACATTCATTTAAGAAGTGATGATCAAATGGTTTTTACTCAGAAAACCTTTGAGTTTAGCTTTGGCTTTCTTAAATCATCGTGGTTCTAGTATGAATCTGAGGTTTCAATTGATTCATAGGGTCTCAACAAGAGAATTCCTATAAAAAAAAAAAAAAAAAAAAATAGATAGGGAAGAGAAGATTCAAGAGGCCTGTCACGATTAACATAAAGAAAGATGGACGAGCCAACTTGAGATTTTATTTCTTGGCATTATCATCACAAAGAAGAGATTCCGGATTTTTCTTACTTCGTATCTTTGGGTCAAATCGAGTCAAGCGGCTAAGCCACAAGAAGTTTTAAACTCTCTATTCCATATCCGTTGAAACCAGTATTTGTGTGTTTCGGCTTGAGCCGTACGAGATGAAATTCTCATATACGGCTCTCAGAGGGGGAGTCTTTCTTGGGTTACCTATCTCAATAAAGTATATGATTGGTTCGAGGAACGTCTCGAGATTCAAGCGATTGCAGATGATATAACTAGTAAATATGTTCCTCCTCATGTCAACATATTTTATTGTCTAGGGGGGATTACACTTACTTGTTTTTTAGTACAAGTAGCTACGGGTTTTGCTATGACCTTTTACTATCGTCCAACTGTTACAGAGGCTTTTTCCTCTGTTCAATACATAATGACTGAGGCCAACTTTGGTTGGTTAATTCGATCAGTTCATCGATGGTCAGCAAGTATGATGGTTCTAATGATGATCTTGCACGTATTTCGTGTGTATCTTACGGGTGGGTTTAAAAAACCCCGCGAATTAACTTGGGTTACAGGGGTGGTTCTGGCTGTATTGACCGCATCTTTTGGCGTAACTGGTTATTCCTTACCTCGGGACCAAATTGGCTATTGGGCAGTAAAAATTGTAACAGGCGTGCCTGAAGCTATTCCTATAATAGGATCGCCTTTGGTAGAATTATTACGTGGAAGTGCTAGTGTGGGCCAATCCACTTTGACTCGTTTTTATAGTTTACATACTTTTGTATTGCCTCTTCTTACTGCCGTATTTATGTTAATGCATTTTCCAATGATACGTAAGCAAGGTATTTCGGGTCCTTTATAGAGAAGGCAGATCATAGATATTTGTAATTTATCATATCGGGGAGGAACAAGAGTCTTTCATTGCTACAAATATGGATTATTTAAGAATAAGGCATGTTATTTGGATACTTCTATTCAACTCTGAAGTATTGTTTATTTGATACGAATCGAATAGTTGAAGTAGATTTTCCTAAAAGAGGATGGATTATGGGAGTGTGTGACTTGAACTATTGATTGGCCCATGCAGATATATGATTTTATCCGCCACATTGGAATTCATAACCCAATGTGTCTCCGCATCCAACCATCACGTCAGTCCCTTTATGTAGCATAGGATAGGCCGGTTCGCTTGAGGAGAATATTTTCTATGATCATACCCGAATCATGTCATGCATGAACAGGCTCCGTAAGATCCCTAGAATAAGTGATGTGGAATGATCCAATGTTCTATTTATTCCACTTTGTTTGATTTTTCTTTTTTTTTTTTTAGTCATTTTATTCTAATTAATTGATAGTATTAGTATTTCGTATTAATTTGATAGTAATCTTAGTAAGTTTTTTATAGTATGTAGATGCATTCATTTCCTCTGCATCGACCCTGATCTATGATACTATCGGAGTGAAATAAGGGATCTAAGGAAGAACAGGGGCTAGACTTTATTAGTAACAAGTAAAAACTTTGTATTTTTGTATGTAATACAATCGAGATGTTGTGGGGATAAATACCAACCAAAAGACATGAGACAATCCAAAAAGCACTTGATCATGATCGAATTTGTAAGCCTACTTGGATATTGAGCATTTCCTTGTTGCCAGAACTGAATTCTTTGCAATGAATCGTTGCAACTCGGGGAAATGGAATTTGATAAATCTTTTCTTACATAGAGTCATTCTACATTATATATGTAGATATGTATGAAAATATGTAGATATGTATGAAATATAGATCTTCTATGGACCTATTTATGTTCTATGGATCTATTTCTGTAATTCTTTTGATTCTTGCTCGAGCCGGATGATAAAAAATTATCATGTCCGGTTCCTTTGGGGGATGGATTCACAAGGATTCACCTATCCAAATAACAAAGAAACCTGATTTGAATGATCCTGTATTAAGAGCTAAATTGGCTAAAGGGATGGGACATAATTATTATGGAGAACCTGCATGGCCGAATGATCTTTTATATATTTTTCCAGTAGTAATTCTAGGCACTATTGCATGTAACGTGGGCTTAGCAGTTCTAGAGCCGTCAATGATCGGTGAACCGGCGGATCCGTTTGCAACTCCGTTGGAAATATTACCCGAATGGTACTTCTTTCCCGTATTTCAAATACTTCGCACAGTACCCAATAAGTTATTGGGTGTTCTTTTAATGGTTTCAGTACCAATAGGATTATTGACAGTACCTTTTTTGGAGAATGTCAATAAATTCCAAAATCCATTTCGTCGTCCAGTAGCTACAACAGTCTTTTTGATCGGTACCGCAGTAGCCCTTTGGTTAGGTATCGGAGCAACTTTACCTATTGAGAAATCCCTAACTTTAGGTCTTTTTCAAATTGATTAAACCGTTAAATACCACGACATAGGTATCTAAGGAAGATCCCCTTCTGGATCTTCCTTAGATACATCAATCTTATTATGATCTATTCTGCAAATATATGGACCGTGTCGGAGATTAAAAACTCATTCTATTCTTTTTTATTTATAAAAACTAAAAAATGAAAAAATTCCAATGGATTTAAAATGAAAACTTTTTCTTAGGTAAATCGATTGCAAAATGCTTATGTAGAGTACCCAATATCTGTTTTACATCTTCTATGCGAAAATATTCCATTTTCATAAGATCTTCTTGACTGTAACTCAAAAGGTCCAATAATGTATGTATATTGGACCTTTTGAGACAATTATAGGTCCTGGAAGACAATTCTGATTGGTCAATAAAAATACATGTCAATGGAATTCCTTTTTTGTTTTTCTTGCGATTAGTGAATCTGTCTTGAAAGCAAAAGGGTAGATTCCATCTGTTTTCATTTTCCTCGAAATTCATGTCCTCTTCCTCTGCATGTAGAAAAGGAATCAATAAATCAATCAAATTACGAGAAGCTTCATAAAGTGCTTCTTTAGGAGTTAAACTTCCATTCGTCCATATCTCTAGAAAGAGTATCTCTTGTTTTTCATTCCCATTCCCATAAGAATGGATACTATGATTCGCATTTCGAACAGGCATGGATACAATATCTATAGGATAACTTCCATCGTGAGAGTCGTTTGTGGATTTCATACGATATCCGCGATCTCTCTTGATTTGTAATTCAATACACAAATCAATTGGTTCTGTCAGGTTAGCTATATGCTGTGTCGTGTCAACTATTTCTACAGAAGGCGGTGAGATGATATCTTGAGCTGTTATGTATTTTGGACCCCTGACGCAAATGGATGCGTCCCTAACTCCATAGAGATTACTTCTCAGTACAATCTCTTTCAAATTTATTAAAATCTCATGTACTGATTCTTCAATACCTGCTATCGTAGAATATTCATGCAGCACATTTTCAGATGTTGCACGTGTGATACATGTTCCTTCTATTTCTCCAAGTAAAGCCCTTCGCATGGCAATACCTATCGTATCGGCTTGACCTTTCATAAGCGGGGACAGAACGAAACGACCATAATAAAGACGCTTGCTGTCTACTCTTGATTCAACACATTTCCACTGTAGTGTTCGAGTGGATCCTGCTACTTCTTCTCGAACCATACTATTATTTTTCTTTTCTTTATGATTATTGGATCAGATCATTGAATCATTTATTTCTCTTGGAATCTCTTGAATTATTATTTCTACACACGTCTTTTTTTAGGGGGGCGACATCCATTATGCGGCATGGGTGTTACATCACGTACGAAACTTAATAGCATCCCATTTCTACGAATGGCTCGTAATGCCGCATCTCTTCCGAGACCTGGACCCTTTATCATAACTTCTGCTCGTTGCATACCCTGATCCACTAATGTACGAATAGCATTAAATGCCGCGGCTTGAGCAGCATAGGGTGTTCCTTTTCTTGTGCCTCTGAATCCAGAAGTACCTGCGGAAGCCCAAGAAACCACCCGACCTCGTACGTCTGTAACAGTTACAATAGTATTGTTGAAACTCGCTTGAACATGAATAACTCCTTTTGGTATTCTACGTTCATTCTTATTTGAACCAATGCGTGCATTCTTACGTAAACCAATTTTTGCTATAGGTTTTGTCATATTTTATTAGATCATATTCATAAGAATAAAATAAAAAGAAAGAAGAATCATAAATCTACAGAAAGATACGGAGATATCCATTTCATATGAAAACGAATCCATTCTTCTTTCTTTTTACATGTACATGGGTTTTTCTTTTAAAGAGTTCTTGATTTAGAACTTGAGAAGGATTACCCCTGTCTCTGTTTATGTCTCGGATTGGAACAAATGACTATAATTCGCCCTCGCCTACGAATCAAGCGACATTTTTCACAAATTTTACGAACAGAAGCCCTTATTTTCATATTTAGAATTCCTTACCTTCATTCTGAATCTATTTTTTTGGAAACAAAAATCAGTTTATTGCATTTTTGAACTTCGAATTATATCCCTACGAAAAGGATGTTTAAAAGAAGGATCTAATCGTTCGAATCTTTTTTGCGAAGTCTATAAATTATACGTCCCCTGGTTGAATCATAACGACTCATTTCGATTTTTACTCTATCTCCGGGTAGTATACGTATAAAACTGCGCCGGATTCTCCCTGAAATATAACCTAGAATTAGATCTTCATTATCTAACCGAACTCGGAACATACCGTTGGGAAGTGATTCAGTAATTAAACCCTCATGAATCAATTTTTGTTCTTTCATTCCAGGGAACCCCCTTTAAGTATCAACTAATAGAGGAAGAGTTCTATAATTCACTTCTCTTCTCTATTTTACAAATAGTAAGTTCGAGAGAAATTTAGGGTACCCGAGGAGAATCACCATATATAACACAAAATTTCTCCTCCAATTTTTTCTAGTCGAGCTTCTCGATCTGTCATTATACCTCGAGAAGTAGAAAGAATTACAATTCCCATTCCACCTAAAATCTTAGGAATTCGTTGATAGTTGGAATAGATTCGTAGACCGGGTCGGCTGATACGCTTTAAAATTATTTTATTCCCTTTCCTAGTCTTTCTATGTCGTAAGGTTGAAACCAAGAAATTTTTTTGACTTTCTTGATGTTTTCGAACGTTTTCAATAAAACCTTCTCGTAAAAGTATTTTCACAATGTTTTTAGTGATATTAGTAGATACTATTTGAACTCTTCCCTTTTGATCCATGTCAGCATTTCTTATAGAAGTTATTATATCGGCAATAATGTCCCTACCCATGACGAACTATAGTTATTGGTGCCTCCTCGTTTTGATATAATCAACATGCTTCTTTTTTGTTTTATTTTTTATTGAATTCTTTTTTTTTTTTTTGAAATTATGAAATTCTAAAAAATTATTAGAAATTTAAAGTATATGCATGAGACACAATCTATTAATCGGATCTATTTCAGATATTTGAATATTCTATTCTATCTATATATTCTATATATAGATAGGATATATCCTATTTTCATCTATAATACTTCGGGTGCTAATGAAACTATTTTAGTAAAATTCAACTGTCTCAATTCCCGAGCAATCGCACCAAAAATTCGAGTTCCTTTTGGATTTCCTTCTTTATCAATGATAACCGCTGCATTGTCATCATATCGTATTATCATGCCGTTGTCACGTTTGAGTTCTTTACACGTGCGTACAATCACAGCTCTAATTATTTCTGATCTTTCTAGAGGCATGTTGGGCACTGCTTCTTTTATTACAGCAACAATAACATCGCCGATATGAGCATATCGGTGATTACCAGTTCCTATGATTCGAATACACATCAATTCTTTAGCTCCACTGTTATCCGCTACATTCAAAAGGGTCTGAGGTTGAATCATATCATTCTTATTTGAATCTCTTATTTCAATGCAAGGGATAAGGGAAAAAAGAAATATTGTCTGTCCAGAGATAAAGAAATCCGTGGTTGTTTTTTCATTCTCAATACTCCTTTTACTTTTGTTTACCTATCCTGAAATAACAAATTGAGTTCGTATAGGCATTTTGCATGCAGCTATTTCCATAGCAGCTTTGGCTACAGTTTCTGATACTCCACTCATTTCATAAAGTATTCGGCCCGGTTTAACAACGGATACCCAATATTCGGGGGATCCCTTGCCCGAACCCATACGTGTTTCTGTAGGTCTTACAGTAACAGGTTTGTCGGGAAAGATACGTACCCATATCTTTCCACCACGACGCGCATATCGTGTCATTGCTCTTCGCCCTGCTTCTATTTGTCTAGCTGTGATCCAAGCAGGTTCAAGTGCCTGAAGAGCATATCTGCCAAAACAAATATGATTGCCTCGACAAGATATTCCCTTCATTCTACCTCTATGTTGTTTACGAAATCTGGTTCTTTTGGGGTTATAGTTGATGGTTGTTTCTGAATTCCATCTCTACTGCAGAGCCGGACATGAGAGTTTCTTCTCATCCAGCTCCTCGCGAATGAAATGATTCAATAATATTACATATATACATGTATTTATGTATTTCATTCTCTATCAAAAGATAGAATATACTAATTCTTTTTGATATTGAATTTGTTACATAGGTAGCTGTATATATAACTAGATAACTAGGCGTGTTTGTTTATATATAATGCTTCTTTCTTTTATCAAGATTTCTAAAGTATTTTACTTTACCTCTATTGAATCACGCCAATAGTCATCCAATAAATGAAATTCTTAAATTAAATAAAAATAAAGAAAGGGTTCGCGGGCGAATATTGACTCTTTCCTCCTTCATTTGTAGGGTCAATTCATGACCCTTAAGAAGAAATCCATTTTTTTTCGGTTCATTCCGCCATCCTACCCAATGAATCATTAGGATTGATTCGTTTTCAAGAAAATCCTATGTAGTCACAGGTTCCATCGTTCCCATAGCTTCTCCATTAATGCTTAGGCCTGAACTCTGCAATGGAGCTCTCAACAAAATCTGTTATTTGTTTCCGAGTCAGTCTCCTCAGTTTTTCTTAACCCGAAGCTCAATTAAATTATTCTCTATTTTCTATTTTTTATATTATATATTTTTCTATCTTTGATATTTGATATTATACATATATACATATTGAATACATATTGATTAGATTATTTAGATTCTTATTTTAATTTAATTTCTTTTCTTATATTTATTCTATTTTATTTCTATTTTTTATTTGTATATTTCTTATTATATTGGAATTGTGTATTTTGTATTTTTATTGTATATTGATGTTGATGCTTTATAACACTGCTTTTTTTATGGGGTAATTCTTCATAAACCATACATATGGGAATCATATATCATTGAGATCTTTATTCTCTCTTTCTATCATCCTTCCATTTTTCCACATCCCCTTTTTTTTCACAATTCATAATCATATTTCTTTTTTATGAAAAGAATTTCAGTTGCTACAACTATATGATCGATTCAGTCATATAGTGACTGTTTCTTGGGATCTCGACAATACGAAGCAATAAGTTGGTTATTAGTTTTGAGTTTCTTTAGTTTTGATAGTTACTAAGTTTATAGTGGGGTCAGCCTGTTTTTTTTTAATCTCAATTCTCAACTCTAAAGAGAAAACTAACGAGTCACACACTGAGCATAGCAATTATACTAAAATAGAAATTAAATAAAGGGTAAATCAAATTTTTATTTAACCTTATAGAATTAGAATTGTTCGTTTTTCTTTGGTTAAGAAAAAAAAATAAAAAGAAGGAAATAGTTTCTAAATCTTTTCTATCGATGAGCAGAATGGCGAGATAAAGAAAGATCCATTATTCTTATTTTCTTATTCTTGGTTTACAAATATCCAAATTTTGATGCCTAAGACTCCATAGATAGTTCTAATTGTATGGGAACAGTGATCAATTTTAGCGCGAATTGTTTGTAAGGGAACCCTGCCTTCTCTGATCCATTCGACACGTGCAATCTCTTTTCCGTCGATACGCCCTGCAATTTGCACTTGAATTCCTTTTGTACCTGTTTGTTCAGTTAATTCAATAGCTTTTTTCATTGCCTTTCGAAATGAGACTCTATTTTTTAATTGTAAAGCTATATATTCTGCAAGAATATTAGGTTGTCCATAAGGCTTTTCAATTCTTGTTATAGCAATGTTGAGTCTCCGGTTTACAGAATGAAACTCTTTTTGTACATTCATCTGTAATTCTTCGACTCCCCGTGTTCGTCCTTCTATTAATAAATTGGGAAATCCAATATAGATTATGACCTGAATCAAATCTATTCTTTTTTTAATTCCTATATGGGCAATTCCTTCGAAACCTGAAGATATTCTCTTATTTTTTTTTACATAGTCCTTAATACAATTCCGTATTCTTTCATCTTCTTGTAGACCCATGGAAAAATTCTTTGGTTTTGCGAACCAAAAAGAATGATGACTTTGAATTGTTCCAAGTCTAAAACCAAGTGGATTTATTTTTTGTCCCATATTTTTCTATTATTTTTCCATCCATTTTTTTTCTAAATAGGAATCTAAATTATATTTCTTTAGATGAATAAAAAATCTCTATTTTTCTTTTAAAAGAATCTTTATATGACAAGTGGTTTTTTTTATCATATAACTACGCCCTCGAGCCCGGGGTCTTAACTTTTTCACAATAGCACCTCTATTGACTTCAGCTTTACTAATAAATAAATCAGCTTCATTCAAACCCATATTATGACTAGCATTTGCTGCTGCAGAATAAACTAATTTTAAGATTGGATAAGATGCCCGATAAGGCATTAGTTCCAGTATCATGAGTGTTTCCTCATAAGAACGTCCGCGAATCTGATCAATTACTCTTCGTGCTTTGAAAACAGACATACATATATGCAGAGAGCTAACACGTTTGCTTCTCT